TATGATTCAATCTTCTCAGAAGATACAAAAGAACGAAAAAAAAATCCGAAAACTATTAAACTATTCTTGAAACTATTCAACTACTTTTTGTGGTTATAATGCCAAAATCAAAATATCAAGTCGGCACATTCATCTTGATGTTGATCATTACAGGCCTCTTGAATCTTCTATTTACCTATTTACTTTTTTTGATTTATTATTTTTGTTTGTAATATGGGTTTACTTTCTTTTTTAGTGCTTGATAGGAATTCTCTTGTTAAGACCCCATGAACCGATTGAAACCCCAGATTCATACTAGAACCGCGATGATTCGATAAAACCCTCAAGCTAAGTCCAACAATTCTCTGAGTAAGAACCATTGTATCATCACTTATTCAATGAATATATAATAAAAAAAAAAAACACTTGTTCTGTGATCAAAACAAAATAAGCATGAACAGGAGTTTGAAAGATTTTTTGGAGTCCGGCCGCGAGGTCTGAATATTAAGTATGAATCATAGTTCTAATACTTCGTAATCTGTTTCATATAGTTCGTGCTCCAGATACTAGAATGAATATCTGACGAGGGAAAGCATCTCTATCAAGATGACAGACCTGTTCTATGTACTATCAATAGGATCCATTCTAACAAGTCACACACTCATATTCCGGAAATACAGAAACAAAGAAATTCTGCGGTCGAACTGCCAAAACGGACCCAAAATACAAACCTAAACGCTTCGCTTTAGAGTGAAAGGGAAAGCTAGGACTTAGTGATTCTGAGAAATCTAATTCATTGAAATTCCGTCTAGTAAAACGGAAGAATTATAAATCTCTAAAATAATAGATAGAAATATTGCAAATAAGGCCATTGCGACTCCCATCAATGGAGTAGTTCCCCATCCAGGAGCTACTTTACCATATTCCGAATTCAATGGTTTCAATAATCCCCCTACACCAGTTCGTTTTGGACGAGATCTAGAACTACCCTCAACGCTTTGTGTAACCATAAATCCTATTTTGTATTCATTGAGATCTGTTGACTTTGTATACAATTTCATTGTAAATAAGTAATCTTATCTCATAGATCCATTGTGGTCTTGAAATTATATAATAATGGAAATAGCAACCCTAATTGCCATCTTTATATCTGGTTTACTTGTAAGTTTTACTGGGTATGCCTTATATACTGCTTTTGGGCAACCTTCTCAACAACTAAGAGATCCATTCGAGGAACACGGGGACTAGTTGAAGTAATGAGTCTCCAAATATTGGGAGGCTCATTACTTCAAGCGAGATAATGAAAAATCATTTCATCTTTTTAGTTGGAACTTTAGGTGGTTCTCGAAAAAAGATAGCGAAAAAAATTATCCCTAGAGTCGAGACTAAGAGGAATGTATAAACCAATGCTTCCATAGATTTGATTGTGGTTTACAATTATAGCTTCCGTACCTGTTTATTTGGAGCCATCTCCTGGATTAAAGAAGGAGCAAGACTCAAAGACAAGTCGGCGATTCAGATCCAAATTTCTCCGATAACCCATATCAAAAAATGGATAAGGGAGCAATGTTGTATCAAACTACTTGTCTTTTTGTAGTTGGATCCCCTAGTTTTTGGAATGCTCCAAATTCTACTTGAGCGTCCAAATCTGGATCAATACCAGCAAAAACATCTCTGAACAGGGTTCTAGCGCCATGCCAAATGTGCCCAAAGAAGAAGAGCAGAGCAAATGAAGCATGTCCAAAAGTAAACCAACCCCTTGGACTACTACGAAAAACACCATCGGATTTCAAAGTAGCACGATCTAATTCAAAGATTTCACCCAATTGAGCACGTCTAGCATATTTTTTAATAGTAGCGGGATCACTATAACTCACGCCATTGAGTTCGCCGCCATAGAACTCAACAGTTACACCTACTTGCTCGACACTATACTTCGATTCCGCCCTTCGAAAAGGAACATCGGCTCTAACAATTCCGTCACCGTCGACCAAAACAACTGGAAATGTTTCAAAAAAAGTAGGCATACGACGCACAAAAAGTTCACGGCCTTCTTTATCTCTAAAGATAGGATGCCCTAACCACCCAACAGCGATTCCATCTCCGTTATCCATCGAGCCCGCTCTGAACAATCCGCCTTTTGCCGGATTATTCCCAATGTAATCATAAAAAGCTAATTTTTCAGGAATTTTAGACCAAGCTTCGGATAAACTTTGATTCTCGGCTAGCCCAGCAACAACTCTTCGATATATTTCTTGTTGGAAATATCCCTGATCCCATTGATAACGAGTGGGACCGAATAATTCAATAGGAGTAGTTGCTGAACCATACCACATAGTTCCAGCAACAACAAAAGCCGCAAAAAAGACAGCAGCAATACTACTGGAAAGGACGGTTTCAATATTTCCCATACGCAATCCTTTGTATAGACGTTGTGGCGGACGGACACTAAGATGAAATAGTCCCGCTAATATGCCCAATGTCCCTGCTGCAATATGATGAGAGGCTATTCCTCCCGGAGCAAAAGGATCAAAACCTCCCACACCCCACGCTGGATTTACGGATTGGACCTTTCCGGTTAGTCCATAAGGATCGGACACCCAGATTCCAGGACCGTACAATCCTGTTATATGGAATGCGCCAAACCCAAAGCAAGCCACTCCTGAGAGAAATAAATGAATTCCGAAGATCTTGGGCAAATCCAAAGAAGGGTTTCCTGTACGTTCATCAGTAAATATTTCTAGATCCCAATACACCCAATGCCAGATGGCTGCCAAGAAGCACAATCCAGAAAACACAATATGTGCCCCGGCCACACCTTCGTAACTCCAAATACCCGGATTCGTTATAGTCCCGCCTGTGATAGTCCAACCGCCCCATGAATCGGTTATTCCTAAACGAGTCATAAAGGGTATAACGAACATACCTTGTCTCCACATTGGGTCGAGAACAGGGTCAGAGGGATCAAAAACTGCTAATTCATATAGAGCCATCGAACCAGCCCAACCAGCAACCAGAGCCGTATGCATTATATGGACAGCCAGCAAACGACCGGGATCATTCAATACGACGGTATGAACGCGATACCAAGGCAAACCCATGGAAAATACCCCTTTATCAACAAAAAATAGACACTATGTAACTTTATTGCATTGGAAAACTCTACTATGGACCTCCCCCTTTCAGTGCATTATCTGAGAGAAAGGATTAATCTTTGTTCCAGTCTTTTAGTAAGAATAAAGGAACAATTCGAATTCTGTTCGTAGGAACAAAGAGAAGCAAATCTATTTTATACCCGATAAGTACCAATACGCAATGGGGGGTTGATATCATTTTATATGGTCGTATTCCTTTATCTTTCAAAGTGCCTCAATTTCTGTTATTTTATTCATTCTGTCTTCCTTGAGTTTATTTATAAATTTATCTAATCTATGGCTAAAATATAGGAGAAAAGACAATATTATTAAAAAAATAAACCCATTATTACGATTCCACATCAAAGTAAGATATAGTACTTCATTTTTTCTTTCATTTTATGCCTATTGGTGTTCCAAGAATACCCTTTCGAAATCCTGGGGAAAACGCTTCATCCTGGGTTGACATATAGTGCGACTTGTCAGATATAATGGGTCATATGGGATTTCCCCGTTTTCTCCCCCGATTGAGATATCCTTCTGCTTCGCCCAAAAAGGATTGATCGAATCATCCAAAATTTGGAGCGTGAAGTGCAATGAAATAAAATAATATTTTTTTGTTGGGAGGTATCCAGATTAATATTATCTATTAGAATCAAATTTATGGTTGGCTTGTTTGTTTGGACTAATAAAAAAATGCGGTATCCAGGCTCCGTTTAGAAAAAACCCAATTGGTAATAGATTATCTATGATTACTACTTGTATCATATTTGACAATTAAAGTAATTTCCAACTGTTAATCAAAATTACGTGACTAATATGATCAATACGTCGAATATTTGACGGAAGACATGAAATGAATTGAAAAAAAAAAGAAGTCTTCGCAAAAAGACGTGGTAATGGGGGCTTTTGCTCTATATGTGCAAATAAAAATCGGGTGAATCTTTACTCGGAGTAGAGCATAAACCTAAAAGAATTGAAGAGGACCATTCAGTAACAAGAGAATGACATCATGATTTAGATTGGATCTCGATGAAACAATACATCAAAAAGAAGTTAGTTTCGAAAAGTTTCGTAAATGCCCCTTTTTTAGGTAAACAGGCCAAAATTCATTTTTCAAGAAAAATGGAAGAAAAATTTCTTCGTTAGAATAGAAAATTAGAAAGAGCCTCTTAGGAAAAAAGAAGGAGAGCTAGGATCTACACATTGATTCTTATTTGTTTTCGCGATTTTTGTTGAACCGTATGCATCAAAGGATGCATGTACGGTTCCGAAAGGATCGAATTTTATCCTAATCAACCGACTTTATCGAGAAAGATTACTTTTTTTAGGCCAAATAATTAATACTCATCTCGCGAATCAACTTATTGCTCTTATATTATATCTAACTATGGAGAGTGATACCAAAGATCTTTATTTGTTTATCAACTCTCCAGGCGGATGGGTAATACCTGGAATAGCTCTTTATGATACTATGCAATTTGTGCGACCAGATGTACAGACAATATGCCTGGGATTAGCCGCTTCAATGGGATCTTTTATCCTGGTCGGAGGAAAAATTACCAAACGTTTAGCATTCCCTCACGCTTGGCGCCAATGAGTTTTTTTTTGATAGAAAAAAGACTATGCCTTCACCATATAAAAAATTTTTCAGTAATAATAGCATGGCACTTCGAATTCGATAGAAACAAAATTGTATTGTTTTTTCAAAAACAATTAAAAAATCATTAAATTATGTATCGAAAGAGTAGTATGAAAAAAGGTATTGCCGATTTTTTCTTATCTATCGGAGGCCTGTTTCAGTGTCACAAACCTTTTTTTTTGTTTTCACACCCAAACCCAAAGAAAGGCTATTTTGGCTATGTTCAGAAAGAAAAGAATACGAAAAAAAAGAAACTTTGGGATTGCTGAATCACAAATGAAATAAAAATAAATAATAAAGCAACGGAACCGTCATAGTAATTTTTTTAACTCCTAAAAAAAAGGAAGGGCGGTTATTAGATCATTTGCCAATCTGGGTCTGATCTATTAAAGAGCCGTATGCAATGTGCAAACCATGCATGTACGGTTGGTCAATTCTATCGTTTTTTCTTATTTTTTTTTTTTTTCTTTTTATCTTCTACTGCCTTAATCGAATAACCATTTATTATGTTCTATCATTAGGGTAATGATCCATCAGCCTTTTAGTGCTTTTTTTATGGCACAAGTAGGAGAATTTGTCCTGGAAGCGGAAGAACTGCTGAAGCTGCGCGAAACCATCACAAGGGTTTATGTACAAAGAACGGGCAAACCCTTATGGATGGTATCCGAAGACATGGAAAGGGATGCTTTTATGTCAGCAACAGAAGCCCAAGCTCATGGAATTGTTGATCGTGTAGCGGTTGAAAAATAGCAAAGATTTCACATAAATCACATTTAAAATTAAAATCCAATTTTAATTTTAATATTTAACAATTTAATAGTTTCTCTTTAGTATATTAAATTTACTAAAATTTAGATTTAGAAAAATATATTATATTCAAAGAAATCATAATCATCCGGTTAGGATCAATCTAAACCATCCCCGTTCGATATATGATTCAGATACGATTTCGATGCCAACTCTTAAACAACTTATTAGGAATACAAGGCAGCCAATAAAAAATGTCACGAAATCCCCCGCTCTTAGGGGATGTCCTCAGCGCCGAGGAACATGTATTCGGGTGTATGTGCGACTCGTTCAGATCCTGGACTGGGACAAAAGAAAAAAAATTCCAGTATTCAATGATCGGTACAGTACCAACGAATAGGATAGAATGGAGTTCCTCCATTCACGATCTAAAAAAAAGATCTACCATATCTTGTTATTGTGTATATTGTGGACTAAATTTTTGGTTTCCATTGGGACAAACACGTGTACCCCTTAATTTTTCAATTTAAGATGAAAAGAATTACCCATTGGTAGCAACTGATTATCCAAGGAAATTCTTTTTTATTTAAAAAAGCAGAAAAATTATGCCCAGACTTTTGCAAGAACGGACTCAGAGGGTCAGCTCCCCAACAAATCTTCATAATTAAATACCGTTACTGTATTGGGTGGATCTCCTTGTGAAAGGTCTATTACTCGATAATCCCATGGGTAGAGTCAAAGAGTGTGAACTGTATGAACTGTACAAGTTAATATATTGATTAAATGAAGAACGAAGAAAGCGGCTCCGGTGTATAGAGAGGGCCTTACCATTTAATTTAAGAAGTAACCATATAAACGATGGAACCCACCATTTCTTTATCCATTTATATTTACTGTGCTTTTTTTCGAGGCATTGATAAAATGCTTCAAACAAAATCGTGGTTGGGAAGGTTATTGTAGCAAAAGCCATTGGAGTTTTGACCTTATACATTGGAAGAACCCGTTTTGTTAATTAATAGGATAGTAAAGAAAATAAAGAGTAACTGAAAGAAAGCAAATGGATCAGTTATTCCTCAAAGTTTCATTTATTCAATGACCAGAATTAGACGAGGATATATAGCTCGGAACCGTAGAACAAAAATTCGTTTATTTGCCTCAAGCTTTAGGGGGGCTCGTTCAAGACTTACTCGAACTATTACTCAACAGAAAATACGAGCTTTGGTTTCGGCTCATCGGGATAGAGATAGGCAAAAGAGAGATTTTCGTCGTTTGTGGATCACGCGAATAAATGCAGTAATTCGCGAAAGGTTGGTATCTTATAGTTATAGTATATTAATGCACAATCTGTACAAGAAGCAGTTGCTTCTTAATCGTAAAATACTTGCGCAAATGGCTATATTAAATAAAAAAAGTCTTTATATGATTTCCAATGAAATAATAAAATAAAATAAGGCAATTGGAAGAAATCGCTCGAGATGTTTTAAATGGAGTTCCCTTAATAATGAACTCCGGGAAGGTAGAGTAGAAATTTGTATTATAGAATAAGATACGATACGGTCGTTAAAATGAGCAAACACGTTCAATAAAAAAAGATTTATTCCTTGTTCTTACCCAATTCAATTCGTTTTTTTCTTACAACCTGTATTTTAAACAAAAAAGAAATCCTTATTTGAATTCGGATTGGGAGTTTGATTCTATTGAAGAGTAAGCCTATTGATTTGATTTCGGGTTCTAAGACCAGCAGTTCTAGCAGTCGACTCGCCTTTTTCAAATTGTTTTTCATTATTAAGAAAAGGTACCAAAGATAAAATACGAGCTTGTTTGATAGCAATAGTAATTAATCGTTGTTGTTTTAAGGTCAATCGATTTACCCGTCTAGATAATATTTTTCCTTGTTCACTAATAAATCGACTAATTAAACTCATGTTTCTATAAACAATTCGATCCCCCGATTTGATCGGGGGCAAACGCCTACGCAAAGAACGCTTGGACTTATGAAAAAGTCGCTTGAATTTATGCATGTTTTGTTTATTCCTTATCCAAAAAATCCTATTTCGTTTGATCAAACCTAAAATGATTTAGAATTAAGAAATAGAATTTGTTTTTTTTTGTTTTAGAGATTCTATATATTCTATGCTATTAATTTTTTCATATATGTTATATTAATTATGTGTTATTAACTATCTAAGATATATATTAACTATCTAAGATATAGTTAATATCTCTTTTTTCAGGTTCTTTGAAGGAGTGACACGAAGGTGATCGATTCTATCTATTTCTTTATCTCCCCATGAATTCGATGTTTGTAACAATAGGGACAGAATTTTCTCAATTCCAATCGACCGGGTGTATTGTGTCGATTTTTTTGAGTAATATATCTGGAAATGCTTCTTGATTTCTTATTAACACTAACATCCGGTCGAACACACTCGGTGCATTCCAAAATAACTCTTACTCGGGCATCTTTACTCCTGGCCATGAACCCCCTTTTTGTTTTTCTATTCACTTAACTGTTCTATTTTTCGATCCGAATTGAAGAAAAAGAAAGGAAAGAAAAAAATGGAAGTTGCGAGCTTGAAATCCAATTTATGAAAGATTTCGTTGCAATCAATATATTAATAATAAGTAATACAATGGGTTTAATTATTCTAAGTATTTCCTAGTTAGATTGAGAATTGAAGTAGAGTATTTCATTTAATAAGTATATCTTTATGATACTGTTGCCATAACCACATTTCCATTTTCGTTATCACTATTTAAGTTAAGCCTGGGGCGAGTTCCGTCTTTTACTGAGGTTGACTAAAATTTTATTCTTTCTCTTTTCTATTTTATTCTATTTAGAAGTAGAATAAAATAGAATAATAAACCAACAAAGAAAAGAAAGAGTAGGGAGGGGAGAAGTACTAGTCACAGATATTGCGTTCTATCTCCAATCTTCTTCAATCCCTACTCTGCCAACAGTTAGACCACTAAAATAACTAGAATGAAAAAAAAGGGAATGTCAACGCATCTGGGAAAAAACGATTAATCTCTATCAATAGACCTGCTAAACACCCAAACCATAAAGTACTTAGTACCGGTGCCGCGGAGAGATATGTTTTTAGATCCCGCATTTTAGAACCTCCTGCTTTATTGTAATACATAAACAAAATAGTTATATGATCAAATGTATATGTAATTAGGAACCACTTGTATTTGTACATGGACTCCCTAGGAAATGTACAAGGATTTAGTAGCTAAAATTTTCCTCTTCTTTTGTAAAATTTTAAAAGAAAAAAAGAAGGTCAAGGTCCCTTCCGCCTGAACCTTCAGCAATTTGAAGGTGGTCTCATATATATATTTATATTTCATACGTGTGTCGATTTATTATTATATGTTATCTGATATAAGACCAAAGACAAAGAATAAATCGAAATATCATTTTTCTATGGAAATAAAGATAAAGATATGGAAAACAAAATGGGGATTCTCTACAATGACACTGTAAATTAATCGAAAGGGGTGTAGCGCAGCTTGGTAGCGCGTTTGTTTTGGGTACAAAATGTCACAGGTTCAAATCCTGTCATCCCTACTTATTTCTTCTCCTCGGAACAGTAACGAGAGATCAATTGAGATCGATTCAAAATTGGACATAGGCGCTCTTTCATTATATCCTGCTATTGCTATATAGGATAGCATATGTAGGCATATGCAAGTTAGAGCTACAAAAAGAATCCCTTTCCTGACATTCGTTTTTTATTGTGGTAAGAAAGCGCTCTTAGTTCAGTTCGGTAGAACGTGGGTCTCCAAAACCCGATGTCGTAGGTTCAAATCCTACAGAGCGCGATTCCGTTCTTGTTTTGTTAGGTCAAAATTACATGGCAATAATGGAACAGACTCTCAATTTGGCCTTTTCGGGATTAAAGTAAAGAAAGAGCACGGTCAATCAAAAAAATCGACCTTAATTAATCAAAGGTCCAGTTGATCACCCCGTCTATATTGTAAATATGCAGTTACAAATAACCCAGCCAAAGTAATAGGAATTAGACCTAAAACGATTCCAAATAGAAAAACTTCAATCATTTCCATTTTTTCTTTGAAAAGAGAAAAAGAAAGGTAATATCTATCCTTAAATATTAATCTGTATTACTCATGAATCTCAATGACCCAGAATTGGAAATTTGAACCTATAGAATAGATGGAATACTGCAGAAATTTTTCTTTTTATTTTATGAATTGCTCATTCAATTCATTTTAAATAAGTCGTATCTTACTCAGACCAATAAATAGAACGGAGGTTATAGTTAAAGCCGCTAGTAGAAAACCGAAATAACTAGTTATCGTAGGCATGAAGAAGCTAAAGGAAATATGCTATTTTTAGACATATGCTTGTAAAGTACTTGCCTAAGTAGATGTTTTTAAAGGACTTCCTTAAATATATGTTCAAATTTTTGAAAGATATGAGAATAAGAAAAAATACCAATTGAACGAATAAGTTCAAGTGAAAGTTTTTGAATTT